CGTAGGAATCAATAGAAAAGGAAAATCCCCTATGATACACCAGATCCGGCTCGGTTATTGATAGAGTGAATAGATCCGCCATTTCTGGGAATCTCTCTTCTGATTCAAAAAAATCGTGGCGTAACGCGTATCCCCCTTTGTTCCGGTCATGGAATAGATGAAAGAAATCAAAAAATGGATTTTTGTTCAAGAATGAAATCTTATTGGAACTGTCCGGTTCATCCTTCGGAACCATATCACATCCCGGATCTGGTTCCGAAGGATGAATTGAGACGGTATTTTGTAAATACGTAATTATCTTGAATATATCAACCATTTCTTTATTTTCCGCTCGCCTGGAAGGGACAAAAGAAACATCTTGTTTTTTCTTCAACAATTTAGGATCTCTAGTGGACCTCTCAGTAGGATTCGAACCCAGATGAAGTTCTGACCATCTGTCAGAGAAAAAAGAACGAATTGATCTTGTAGGATTCCCAATAAATTCTTCGATTTCTTCCGGAAGCAGATGATTATTCATCCGCTTCTCAGGTTCCGTGAATAGCCAGGACATGGAGGAAGATCCAAAAAGGCATTTCGGGAATCGATCTGATTCTATCTCTGTTCGTTCCGTTTGAAGAAAGGAAGGATCCCAAAGAATCGATCTCTCTTTTAGTTGCTGAATCTCTGTTTGATCGATCGATGTGTGATATTCTGAATTCTCATTTCTAACGGAATCGAAATGATCTCTGGATTGATAAGAAGAAGATCCTTTCCATTGGCTAGAATCCGTTACTTGAACGAAAATAGATCTTGTGGAATCATATTGAATATTTGACAATACATTCCGTACCTTGCTAAAAAACCGATCCTTGTTTACCAACCACACATTGTCTAACCAAATCCAATTCTCTCTCGAGACGTTCCTCAAAAAATCCGATTCGTGCTGATTCTTCCCCCAACTAACGAAGAGATCTTGGCGGAATTGCCACATATGAAATTGAGCACAATTTTGCAAAGAAATACCCCACTTGTTTCTCGAGAAGAGATGGGAAACATGCTCGATATCATTGGATTGCATAGTTGCCCCAGCTCCTTGTTGTTTGAAGAAACTCTCCCCCTGAATTTGAATTGGTCTTTTTTCACGAAAAGCAGACATGAGATAACAAATCAAGTCTTTCCCTAAGATTTCGAATAGCTGTCCCGAATTCAAGTTGATTATGTTTCGTTTCTTCCTCGGAGAAAGACGATCAAACAATTCCCAATCAGGGTCCTTGCGGATCGGATCATCCGTATAGGATAAAAAAAGAAACTCCAGATATTTGCTATCTTTCTCTTTGAATGAAATCTCAATTCCAGCTACGGTTTCATTAGATATCTGACAACTAGAATCCCTCTTTTTTCCGATCCGGTTCCTCCACCACCGCGAACCCCGGTTAGATTCAGGCATGATACACTTTTTCTTTATTGGGAGAACCCAAGTACTCTCTTGCGGATCCATGAAACAACTCTCAGAAATCTTTTTCCCTTTTGGAAGATACAGGAGCGAAACAATCAACCTATTTCTATTGGAAGACCAAAAAGATTCTTCCAATGTCTCATTTCTGGGTCCAATGGAATTCATAGGTATAGGAAGAAGCCCCATCAAATAGAGATTTTTTCTTTCGACCATCTTTCGATTGTTAATACGAGATATAAGGACCACTACTACAAGCAGTACTACACCTTTGATCGTGAAATATCGATTGCTTGTTGCACCCTGTGAATCACGTGAATCACGTGAAAGTAGGATACTCCAAATTCGGGGGTCAAAGAGTTTCATAAAACGTTCTTGGTGGAAAAAAATGTGAGTGAAAGATCCCACTGAATCGAATTTGATCCATGAATCTAAGAAATAGTGAGAATTCTTGATCTCTCTCAATATCTCTCTCAATTCGAATATCCAGGATTTGAATTGATGTCGTTTCATTGATTCCTCCTAAAGATTTCATTTCAATTGGAATTTGGTTATTCACGATGTACGATGATCCCTGTTAAGCATCCATGGCTGAATGGTTAAAGCGCCCAACTCATAATTGGCAAATTCGTAGGTTCAATTCCTGCTGGATGCACGCCAATGGGAACATTAAATAAGTCTGGCTCTGTATCAATGGAATCTCATCATCCATACATAACGAATTGGTATGGTATATTCATACCATAACATATGAACAGTAAGAACTAGAATTCTTATCGATACTGGAACTCATAGGGAAGAAAATGGATTTATGGATGGAATCAAATATGCAGTATTTACAGAAAAAAGTCTTCGGTTATTGGGGAACAATCAATATACTTCTAATGTCGAATCAGGATCAACTAGGACAGAAATAAAGCATTGGGTCGAACTCTTCTTTGGTGTCAAGGTAATAGCTATGAATAGTCATCGACTCCCGGGAAAGGGTAGAAGGATGGGACCTATTATGGGACATACAATGCATTACAGACGTATGATCATTACGCTTCAACCGGGTTATTCTATTCC